AATTACTCTTTCAAGAGATTAGGCCAATAACTATATCTACATATCCAGAAAAATAGAATTTTTTTTACAACTATTATAAAAAGTAGAGTTACCTCTTTTTTCCTGACCGGGTCAATAAAGTTATGAAAGATTTTGATTTATTTATCTCTTTTTTTATATATAATGGATTTACCTGGACTAATACATGATTTTCTTTTAGTCTTTCTGGGATTGGGTCTTATATTAGGGGCTCTGGGAGTAGTATTACTTCCTAATCCCATTTATTCTGCCTTTTCGTTAGGATTTGTTTTTGTTTGTATATCTTTATTCTATATTCTATCGAACTCCCATTTTGTAGCTGCTGCGCAGCTCCTTATTTACGTAGGAGCCATCAATGTTTTAATCATTTTTGCTGTGATGTTTATAAATGGTTCAGAATATTCCAAAGATTTCCATCTTTGGACCGTGGGAGATGGAGTAACTTCCGTGGTCTGTACAAGTATTTTTGTTTCACTAATTACTACTATTCCAGATACGTCATGGTACGGTATTATTTGGACTACAAAAGCAAACCAGATTATAGAGCAAGATCTTATAAGTAATAGTCAACAAATTGGAATTCATTTATCAACAGATTTTTTTATTCCGTTTGAATTTATTTCAATAATTCTTTTAGTTGCGTTAATCGGCGCAATTGCTGTAGCTCGTCAATAATAACTCTTTAGAACTGGAAAAATATGAGCTACCACATGCATTTCCTTTTTCTATTTGACTTTGTATATAAAATAGATAGAATTTTTTTATTAGTTCGACCTATTCCCAATATATTCCTTTATTCCATTACGTTATTTTATATTCTAGTCAACTAGTAAATCCAATTGGTTAAATTGTTGTTCATATTGAAATGAATCGAGATTGATAAGGAGTTAGTTAATGATGCTCGAACATGTACTTGTTTTGAGTGCCTTTTTATTTTCTGTCGGTCTATATGGATTGATTACAAGTCGAAATATGGTTAGGGCTCTTATGTGTCTTGAACTTATATTAAATGCGGTTAATCTCAATTTTGTAACATTTTCTGATTTTTTTGATAGTCGTCAATTAAAAGGAGCCATTTTCTCCATTTTTGTTATAGCTATTGCAGCTGCTGAAGCCGCTATTGGACTCGCTATTGTTTCATCAATTTATCGTAACAGAAAATCAACTCGTATAAATCAATCGAACTTGTTGAATAAGTAATTTAAGTAATATTATCATATAACTTAGAATTTTCATAAATAAATTCAAATTAGCATGTTGGCTACTTAAGGTAGGCTCCTGTTATCACAAAGATAAGAGATCAAAGTAGTTTGGCACTGTCAATCCATTCCATAAGTAGATTAATAAAAAAACTCGGGAAACTCATCGATTCATCTAGTCCTAGTATTTAAATATATAATTCATTTATCAATTTACTAGATTGAAACTTTATCACGTTCAAAAATGGATAGATCCAATGTCGCATTCAGTAAAGATTTATGATACATGTATCGGGTGTACTCAATGTGTCCGAGCTTGTCCCACGGATGTATTAGAAATGATACCTTGGGACGGATGTAAAGCTAAACAAATAGCTTCTGCTCCAAGAACAGAGGATTGTGTCGGTTGTAAGAGATGTGAATCCGCCTGCCCAACAGATTTCTTGAGTGTTCGAGTTTATTTATGGCATGAAACAACGCGCAGCATGGGTATAGCTTATTAATACGTTACAGAAACTCTTACTCGAGTCCATTTTTTTTTTTACCGCCAAAACCTGTGCCCAAAAATATATTATTTTTGGGCACAGGTTTTTTTGGTCCAAGTGTATCTTGTCTTTACCACGAACAACTTTCCTTGGTTAACAATAATTGTAGTTTTACCAATATTTGCGGGTTCCTTTATTTTCTTTCTTCCCCATAAAGGAAATAGGGTAATTAGGTGGTATACTATATGTATATGCATGTTAGAACTTCTTCTAACAACCTATGCATTCTGTTATCATTTCCAATTGGACGATCCATTAGTCCAACTAGTCGAGGACTATAAATGGATCAATTTTTTTGATTTCCGTTGGAAATTAGGAATAGATGGGCTGTCAATAGGACCCGTTTTATTAACAGGATTTATCACTACGTTAGCTACTTTAGCAGCCTGGCCTGTTACTCGAGATTCTCGATTATTCCATTTCTTGATGTTAGCAATGTACAGTGGTCAAATAGGATCATTTTCTTCGCGGGACCTTTTACTTTTTTTCATCATGTGGGAATTAGAATTAATTCCGGTTTATCTACTTCTATCCATGTGGGGAGGAAAGAAACGTCTCTACTCAGCCACAAAATTTATTTTGTACACGGCGGGGGGTTCCATTTTTCTCTTAATGGGAGTTCTGGGTGTCGGTTTATATGGTTCTAATGAACCAACATTGAATTTTGAAACATCAGTTAATCAGTCGTATCCTGTGGCTTTGGAAATAATATTCTATATTGGATTTTTTATTGCTTTT